AAGCATAAAAAATGGATCACTCTTATATCTTTTCTATTTTTCAAAATTAGAAACGAAAAAAAAGGTTATTTTTTTTTTAGATTAATTAGATATTATTTTAATTTTATAATATTTGAATATTAAATAAAATATAAGTATCTCGGATTTAATGAAAATTATTCCAAATATCTTTCTTGACATAGTAGTATAGAAATATATAAATCAAAAAGATATATATTATATATATGGAAAAAAATTGCGTCCAATAGGATTTGAACCTATACCAAAGGTTTAGAAGACCTATGTCCTATCCATTAGACAATGGACGCCTTTCATTCCTATTTGTTTTCTTATTTTTTACTTCGGATCTCTTGTTCGTAAAAAAAAAAAAAAAATAGCGGATTGTATGTGAGAAAATTTAGGCAATTACATATTCAATTCAATGATAGATTAAGATGAAATTATGAATTGAATTTTAAAAATAATAAAAAGATAAAGCGGGTAGCGGGAATCGAACCCGCATCGTTAGCTTGGAAGGCTAGGGGTTATAGTCGACGTCGATTCATCATTTTTAACGTCTCTAATTCAAAACCGAACATGAAACTTTTATTTCATTCGGCTCCTTTATGGGAGATGGATAATTTAAGACGTAACTGAAAAAAAAAAATTGACCCATAACATCTATGTCAGCCTTTACTGTCTGAATACATTTAAAACTACTCGCTTTCTAGATGATCCCTCTAGAAGAGGAGGATTATAACACTCTTTCTAGTTACTTCGTTCTCTATTTCTATTTGAACGAATCCTGAGGAAAAGAATTTTATTTCCACCGAGCTAAACAATATATCGATGTCTCTAGTAAACCAAAGCCATCGTTTAATAGCTATTTTGCTTCAATCTCCCCTCTATAAACAAAAAACAAATCTAAAATTGAAGATTTAGTTACGATTAGAAAAAAGCTTTCTTCATCCATAGATCCTTTTACTCATCCAATTGGAAGTAGTGATCCAAAAAAAAATTATGTTTCGTAATTTCATAATCCAATTTTTCAATTGCTAATTGATCCTTGTATAAAATATAAAAAGCACGAGAATGTATATTCTTCCTCGAATCTGTCATTGAGAGGTAAAGAATTAAATCCTTTTAAGAAATAAAGTTTTTTTCGGAATAGGAAGAAAACCGAAGGACCCCTTAACTATGTAAGGGGTTATATAGAACGAATCACACTTTTACCACTAAACTATACCCGCTACAATGCGATTATTATCTATAAATGGATCTTTTGTCGAATCGGATGTAATCAATACAGGATCAGACAAGAATTCTTTTAAAAAGGTGCGGGTGCTTAAAAAAAAAAATCAGAAATGATACTTGAATTCCCTATCATAGGAATATAAAAAATCCTCCTTATAATTTAAGATTTCTTAATTGTTGTTGCTTCAATTTTAAAATTCAGCTAATTATCTATGATTATGATTCAGTGGACCAAAAAAAGGCCCGGCTAGGTACTGACCCGGCCAGGCCATGGAAAAGCCCTTATTGGACAAAAATAACGAGGTATTCTTTTTTTTTATCATCAAATAATTTTTCTAGCCCGTACTTTAGAGTTGGAATTGCTGATAAACGTGATATATATATAATTATATAAATTAGAGAACTTTTATTTTTATTAGAATTAAATAGAGATATTAATTAGAATAAACTCTCTTTTTCAGATATAAGTCGATTTTAAGGATAAAGAGCTAATTTCAATCCTTACTTTATATGTAATGTAACATAGTTATTATCCGTTTTCAATTGGGAGAGATGGCTGAGTGGACTAAAGCGTCGGATTGCTAATCCGTTGTACGAGTTATTCGTACCGAGGGTTCGAATCCCTCTCTTTCCGTTTACCCGTATTGCTTGATATTTTAGTTATCTTTCGAATTGATCGAACCTTTTCTTTTTTCTTAAGATTTTATCTATTCGCCCCCTTAACCTTAAATAAAAAAAAGGGTTCGATCAAGGAAAAGTATTATTTGATGCTTATTCTTCACGTCCAGGATTACGTCCTGGATCATTAGATAAGAATCCGAAGATGAAGAGAGAAACAAAGAATATCACTACTGTGTAAACGAAGAGTTTGAGAGTAAGCATTACACAATCTCCAAGATCTTTTTTTTTTTTAGAGAATAGATTATCCATTTTTATATCACATATCATATTTTGACACCATGAAAGGAAGTACTTTTTTAGTTTTTAGACAGGGTTTTTCTTCAGTCAAATTAAAATTTGATTTAAAAATACTCGCAATACCTAATTGTGGGGTATCTTATATAAGATCTTTGACGAGAAAGGTCATAATGAAGAAATGGGGAATTTCAATGTTTCAACTAAAGGTTCATACTCTAAGACTTATATGATTTTATCAATTGTTATAATTTTTTCTTGAATACTTGAATAAATAATTAAGTTTGCTAAGACAGTATTCAAAATTTCATCGAAAACTTACAGCAGCTTGCCAAACAAAGGCTAAAAGAAAAAACAGCAAAGGTATGACCGGCATAAAATCGACAATTGGATTTAAAAAAGAGTAGGCCTCGGGTAATTTGGCCAATAAAAAACTACTCGAATAAAGGGCAGAGTTAAGACAGATACCGATCAAACTAAAAATATTAAGCATAACAAAGATTTTTTTCTTGGAGATAATTGTATTTTGATTGAGTTATTGATATAAGGCAAAAAATAATGAAGAAAGTAAAGTAGACCAAAAAATCCTTTCAACCCACTCACCCAATCAAAAGCCTTCAATTCTAACAAAGAGAATATAAGAAATCATACGTTTATACAATACAATATCTTAATAAAATTATATGTAATGATCAATCAAGTCCAGGTTAATTCTATATTATATCTACACGTAGCAAAATCCTATCAACAATATAGTGCATAGATATGTATTTGCATTGGAATTGACGAAAAACCAACACTCATATTAGTGTTTATTAGTGCAGAATTGAAATTTAAATGGGGCGTGGCCAAGTGGTAAGGCAACGGGTTTTGGTCCCGCTATTCGGAGGTTCGAATCCTTCCGTCCCAGAGCACCCATTATATCCGGAAAACTCTTACTTTTTTGAACAAGACTCTCTTTAAGATCTTTAATTTGAATTTTAGAGTGGAGTAGTGGCTCTAATATGATTCTTGTTTAGCATTTTTACTTATTCTTCTCTGATTCAGAGAAGAATATTGTTTTCTCAAACTAAATTGCGTTCGAATGAGACAGAGATGTAACTTAATCTAGTTGTTTTGTTATCTAGGTCAGATGGGAACATAGACCCCATACCACACTAGTTTGAATAAAAAAAGTTGGACAGACTATCATTGTATGCCTATGCCCATCCCTCTGCTATTCCTATTGAAGTAAATTTAGGTACCCTATCCTATATATTTTCGTTTTAATATTTAATTTAAATACATATATCTATGTATCTGTCTGAATCTCATTAACAAACGATCACGTAAATTACATATGTAACAGATCTGTTTTCTTTGCACCGAGTTTTTTGTCATTTTTTGTTTGGGTCTAAGAGTTCTATAAATTGTTGTAAAATTTTAGGCGAGGGATTATTCATACATTCTATTAAATTAGATTTTTTGGGGGGGTCTAGAAATAGAAAGGTTACAGAAAACTTATGTAACCTCAAGTCAAATACAATGCATGGTATCATTCTATTTCCGTAACAACGGCCTTTGTTTGTATTTTGTGAAAAAAAAAACTTAGGATCACTTAAATTGGAATCGTCAATTCTAGAATATCCGGGATGAAATTACTTGCAGTGACAGTTCTTCCATTTATTTGCTAACTATGAGATTAAAAAATTAGTGCTGAGACGTTTTCAGAAACTAACTACCCATTCATATCTATTTCTATTATAGATATAGAAGGACAAAAGCATAGATTTATTATTATTTAGCGATCGCACTAATGACTATTCATGATTCCATAATTGAATCAATTAAATACTAGTTCCAAACTAGAGGAATGTTATGGTAAAACTTCGTTTGAAACGATGTGGTAGAAAGCAACGTGCGACTTGAAGGACATGATCAGCTGTGGATGTAAGAATCCACCATTTTATTACGAATAAAAGTGCTCTTGACTCGACATCCTTTGTTCTGCTCGACTAGAACCCATCAGTTTTTTCTTGGGTTGTAATGTAAAAAAGGGGTAATTATATACATGATGGAGCTCGAGTAGAAAGTATTGATTCATGTCTCAAGGGTAAGGGTCTAGGGTTAGTGTCAATTAATAAGTTTGACCAACTTCGTAAATATAGCTTCTATATAGAAATTGAAAGGATTCAATTTTCGAAAGTTTCAAATCTAAAATAAAAGTCAAATTTGTTGGACTTGGTCAAACTTTTTCAATCAAAAGTGGAACACGCGTGAATCAACCGTTCTGATGATTCTTTGATAGAACGAAATCACAAAAAAGGTATGTTGCTGCCATTTTGATAAGGATTAAGGATCACCGAAGTAATGTCTAAACCCAATGATTCAAACAAAAGATAAAGGATCCTGGAACAAGGAAACCCCATTTTTCATTGTCTCAACAACTAAATCTGAAGAATAAAACAGATTCTAAACGATACAAGAAGGGGGCTAGAGACCACTCAAAAAATGAAATAGCTTAGGGATTGTGAGCTATTTGAGAGTTATCCCACTTGAGTTATGAGTACAATTTTTTGTTTTACATTTATAAACGAAAAAAAATTAAATCTTTAATCATAGTCTAATTGATTTGATGATTTTATGGATCTATTTGCCATTCTAATTTTATACATAGACATAATTTTCTCGAGCCGTACGAGGAGAAAACCTCTTATACGTTTCTAGGGGGGGTATTTTCATCTATCCCAATGAGCCGTCTATCGAATCGTTGCAATTGATGTTCGATCCCGAAGAGAGGGGAGAGATCTCCGGAAAGTTGGTTTTTATGATCCGATAAAGAATCAAACTTATTCAAATGTTCCTGCTATTCTATATTTCCTTGAAAAAGGCGCTCAACCTACAGGAACTGTTCATGATATTTCAAAGAAGGCGGAGGTTTTTAAGGAACTTCCCTTTAATCAAACAAAATTTAAATAAAGAGTATAAGCTTTTCTCTACTTCTCTACTATGCTCCGCCTTTTCGTATTGTTCCCATAGAATCCCCTGTTCCAGTGGTATTGGTATATAACGACAAAAAGCGAAGGTGGATATTCCCAAAATCGAGGGACTAGATGAAGAAATTGGATCTCGAAATATAAAATTATGACATTATCTGCAATCGACTGGTTTTCATTGGAACTATACTAACAAATAATAATAACCACGGAATCAAACTTGCTTATTTGCTCAACTTATATTGATTGAATAACTCGGATTTTTTTTGACTACTTTTTTATTCCTTGATCTACTATCTACACCTTTTTGCATCTATGTAGTGCCAATCCAACACCAGTCCTTATAGTTAATATTTAATTGATTTCCATTTTCACCACTGTATTCTTTTCGTAACATTTATATTGACAACAGTGTATCGAACAAATATAATTTGATCGTGTATAAGTATAAATCTTTTCGTGCCATAGGTTCGGTTTTTTATTTTACTTCATTCAATTGATGGGTTCGTTGAATTCGCTGTGATACAATAATTTTTTATTGGAGTGAAAAAAAAAAGGGAGGTTGATTCACTTGTACATTTATATCTATTCTAATTATATTTCAATTTAGTATATTTGCATCTGATCTCTTCATTTTTATGTTCAGTTCAGAAGCGATTTAAATTTGAGATTTCTTTATTGTAGTCTTAGTTTAAAATGTTTTGATTGTGTCATGGCACTCAAATTTAGTTATATTTTTTTTACTGTATTGACATTTACACATCCTAATTGTTTTTAGATTTTTGGGTTGCTAACTCAACGGTAGAGTACTCGGCTTTTAAGTGCGGCTAGTATCGTTTACACATTTGGATGAAGCAAGGGATTCGTCCATACCATCGGTAGAGTTTGTAAGACCACGACTGATCCTGAAAGGGAATGAATGGAAAAAATAGCATGTCGTAGCAATATATAATTCTGAGAATATTGCATTCTTACCGGATCGGTACAAAGACTTGTTTAAAGGCTTGGATCGGGGCGGAACAAAATGAATTAAAAGTTGGGTTGAGTGAATAAATGGATAGAGCCCTATGGCTCTAATTATAGGGAAACAAAAAAGCAACCGGCTTCTGTTCTTAACTTTGAATGATTACCCGATCTAATTAGATAGACGTTAAAAATGGATTAGTGCCTGATGCGGGAACGGCTTCTCCTATGAGTGGATTATCCTTTTTTTTATGAATCCTAACTATGTTGATATTCTCCATTATGCATTTTATGCATTGGAGAGGAATGTGTAGAAGAAGCAGTATATTGATAAAGATAATTCAATTCTTTCCAAAATCAAAAGAGCGATTGGGTTTTAAAAATAAAAGATTTCTAACCATCTTGTTATCCTATAACGAACATAAACCTATTAGATGAAAAAAAAAATATAGGATGGAGAGTCCGTTGATGAGCTTACCTGTCTCCGAGGTATATATTATTTTATTAGTATACTACCTTGTTTTGACCGTATCGCACTATGTATCATTTGATAATCCAAGAAGTATCTTATGCCGATCTTTGGTTCAAATCGAATTTCAAATGAGGGAATTTCAACGATATTTTGAACTCGATAAATTTTTGAAACAGGACTTCCTATATCCGCTTATCTTTCAAGAGTATATTTATGCACTGGCTCATGATCATGTTTTAAATCGATTCATTTTGGTGGATAATTTTGGTTATGATAATAAATCCAGTTCACTAATGGTGAAACGTTTAATTACTCGAATGTCTCAACAGAATCCTTTGCTTATTTCTGCTAATGAGTCAAACCAAAACCTATTGTTGGGGCATAACAAAAATTTTTATTTGCAAATGATATCAGAGGGATTTGCAGTTATTGGGGAAATTCCCTTTTCCCTAAGATTAGTATCTTCCTTAGAAAGGAAAGAAGAAATAGGCAAATCTCAAAATTTACGATCAATTCATTCACTATTTCCGTTTTTAGAAGACAATTTTGTACATTTAAATTATGTGTCAGATATACTAATACCCTACCCCATCCATCTAGAAATCGTTGTTCAAACTCTTCGCTCCGGGTTGAAAGACGCCTCTTTTTTCCATTTATTACGCTTCCTTCTCTATGAGTATCAGAATTGGAATAGTCTTGTTATTCCAACTCCAAAGAAATCAAGTTCCATTGTTTCAAAAAAGAATAAAAGATTATTCTTGTTTCTATATAATTCTTATGTATGTGAATACGAATCCATCTTCATTTTTCTTTGTAACCAATTTTATCATTTACGATCAACATCTTCTGAAACTCTTTTTGAACACCTTTTTTTCTATGGAAAAAGAAAAGCTCTTGTAGAAGTCGGTTCTAATGATTTTCCGCCCGTCCGATGGTTGTTCA